TTGCCCAATACGGAAGAAGAACTCCATTTCGTGCTTGAAGTTCAGAATAGTTTGACTTACTTTGGAACTGAATCGAACCATTTCAAAAAGATGTTTAAGACCGACATATAAAGTTTTGATTGGAGATGGAATTGTACGTGTTTATGGATTGAACGAGATTTGTTTTTTTTACGTACCATCCTATTCTTCACGCAAACCACCTTCATAGCGAATTTGCAGTTGACAGTAGCCGCAGCCAACCTAGCTGTGAAGACAAAATCCAAGGTAACGATCAATTCGTTATGGTCTGGGCGTGAATTGACTATAGATGGTACAGCAGCGTCACTCGACGCGTTGAAAGAACAGAGCGACCCCCTCATATTCACCGTACCCAACGACTTTATTACCTTTACTTATGTATTAACTGTCTTTTATCTCAGTGCGCTATTGACAATTGCGGTCTACTTACTAAAAAAAAGAAATCGGGAATAAAGCTAGTTTGTCTTTTCATTTTTCTCCAAAGCTGGCGGGCGGGGACCCCAGCTCAAAGTAAGTAACTTACCGATAAGGCCAGTGAGGTTCCAACTGTAGTGAAATGAAGGGTCTTTCTTAAAGTTCACTATGATTGGAGGATTGGGAACAGAAGGTGGTTATAAGAGTTCGTCGTGGACATCTAAAACAGCTAGTGGTGGCCTCGAGGTGGCTGATGATAACGTTGGAGCGGTTGGCGTTGGCCTTTGAAAGGCAAGGCGCATTCCCGGCCTTGAAACAGCAGATGGCACTCTAAAAGAAAAAAGCCTCGAATCGAATCCTTTTCTACGCTTTCTCTTCTTAAAAAATGTCTAGTTAGATGAACAGATCACTCCTAAATACAGCAGTGATCTTATATACGTAACCGGTCGGTTACGGCTGAGGCCTATATTCGAGGTTCGTAGGTGGGTTCGGGTAACCACTTTGACGATACCTACAGGGGGCGGAGCTACCCTTCAGCATTGACCAGGTTATCAGCCTAGGGAAAGCGCAGTCGATAGTGCCCTTCATAGAACGGTACCTATGGGAGGAACGAGAGGGGTACTGATCACTATCTGAATCTGCTACTGAAGAAGAAAGACTTATTCACGATTGCTCCTGGGTTAGAGTTAGCTAGCGTTCCTTCTGAGCCAGGAGCAAACTCTTCTTTTGACTATGATTGGGCCCCGGAACACTAACACAATCACGCTTCCTTGCTTGCTATAAGAAATGAGGTCGCATATCCGCTCCGCTTTTTATTAGTACCTATTAGTCGCGGATGAGTTGTTAGGAAGGGAAGGCAGAAACAGCTCCTCTTTGTACTGGTACAAGGTAGAACCTATCAACTCCTCTTACAATAGCAGCATTACATGGTATGGTTGAGAACTACCGAGGGCTTAAAGCTTAACAAGGAATTCAATGAGTATTGACAGGGCGAATGAACGAGACTCCAACTTCCAATCAAACTCAAAACCCCGGGTCAGGAAAAGCAACTGAACCTGAATCAATAGCTGGGGTTGAAAAGGAACGAAAGAAGCACTACAGCAACGGAGGCTCGCCTAGCACGACAAAGTACAACCTAAGAGAAAGCAGAAAGAATCTAAGACTGAATAAGGTAGAAGGAAAACCCTAGAATGAGATTAGGTTCCTATTGCTACAAAGAAAGAAGGGGTCTATTGAGACAACTACTTAGACTGATACTACTCTTACAACAACGGTAACTATCGGGACTGAAGCGCAAAGGTTTTGACTCTCTCCACCCCAGTTTGGCTAGTGAGATTTTGTTGGTGAGGGCTAGATCCCTAATTCCTAGTCCCCCCCATTCTTTAGGTGCACAGACTTTGTCCCAAGAGACCAGAGGGAGTCTCTTCCCTTGTTCATTCTCCCCCCAAAAGAAGCTCCTAACAGTTTTGGTTTTGGTCAGGTCTTCAGTGAGTTTGGTGGGGAGTTTGATACATTGCATGGAGTACAAGGGAATAGAGTTCAGTGTGGACCTAATTAGGACTGCTCTACCTGCTCTAGTGAGAGTTTTAGACTTCCAACTTTCAAGTCTTTTCTGGACCTTAGTTAGGATGGGGTTGAGCTGAGTCCTAGTAGGTCTTTTGTCAGAGAGGGGGAAACCAAGGTATGTGCCTAAATCTGTGCTAATGGGTATTGCAAGTTTGGTGGAAAGGAGGTCAGCTATTCTGGGATCAGTGTTCTTAGAGAGGTAGAGTTTGCTTTTGGAGGGGTTCATTTTGAGACCTGAGAGGGAGTGGAAGTGATTGAGGGTGTTCAGGATGCTATTTGCTGTGGAAACATTGGCTTCCCCAAAGAGAAGTATGTCATCATATAACAGTAGGTGTGAGGTGGGAAGCTTCCCCCTAGCCAAGTGAAAAGGTGTCCGTCCAGGCTTTGGAGTCACAGGCTTTTGCAATTGTTTTGGAGAGGAATTCCATGCAAAGTATGAAGATGTAGGGGGATAGGGGGTCCTCCTGTCTTATCCCTCTGGAAGTTGGGAAGAAATTGGTGAGATTGCCATTGATTTTGACAGAGGAAGACACAGAAGTAATGCAGCTCATAATAAGTTTACAAGTGGCAGAGTCAAAACCATGGTCTTTGAGGACTTGGTATATGAATCCCCATTCCAATTTGTCATAGGCCTTCTCTAAGTCTATCTTGATGGCCATCCAACCTTTGTTCCCCTTCCTAGTCCTCATGGAATGTAGGATTTCAGAGGCTACTATGTAGTTGGCCTCTGTTCCCCTTTTTGCCTTTGGAGGAGAGGTCCCGGTATCCAATCTCATAGGGTACAGGTTCTGGTCTAAGCCTGAACTGCTTAATCCCAAGAGGGCTGAGAGAGAGAGTATGTGCATGAGTTTAAGGTCCTTCATCCTCACAGGACACACTCCTCGTATCCCTCTTATTGAGTGAGTTATTGACTTATTTGATTCGATTGGCTTGGCCTTTTACCCGAAAATAAATACTGAATAAATGGCTTTTTTTTTTGCGTATGCTCCTACACCAGTTACTACAACAGCCAATAGACTTGTTTATTGATTTCCTGACTTTGGTTCTTGTTCATACTACCCATTAGTGGAGCTAGGAGATTCGGTTGTTTAACCTGAGGCAATGAAATTGTTGCGATGGAAGTTTCGGCTGTTCCCTTTGCTTGTCTTCCTGGTCTCGCGGACTCGCTTTCTCTCTCGATTGATCGGGATCAGTTCATTATGCAGGTGCGTGTGCCGGTTAAGGTTTACAGTGCCTCTTACCGCCCCTATCTCTAAAGGGGCTTATGTGACTGGTCTCGCTGACTTAACCGCTTACAGGCTTTCATTCTCATATAGATCTCAAACAAATGCATTTTTCATTCTATTGTATGTAAGGATGGATGATAATGGGTTTCGCCATCCTCATAGCCGGAAGCCTAATCTACTCTCTTTGGTCATTGCCTCAGTCAGCTTTGAGGTGATCTGTCTATTGAACGAGAATCCCCCCCTTCTCCAACAATGCGCGGAACTTCTTTTTTGAAATAGATTTGATTATGGACTCCCCTGTCAACTCGGCAACTACTCCTCCAGTTGATGAACAACGGTGGTTCGCGTATTCTATTTTTTAGCTTTGGCTCGCACAATCATCTGTCTCCTTTTACTAAGGCTTTCTTTCCCCGGTGTTACTGGTCAAGCGAAAGAAAAGACTGACAAAAGGCTCATCAAGAGTGTATGCCATCCGCTCGCCCTCAGAAACTTCATAAGATTGTAATTGACATTCCCTTTAGGTCTAATGCTAGTTGTTTTCTCAATCGATATTCCTCGGTTGCGATTTCTACACCAGCTCCTACATGTACTACCGGAAATGGACCTACTAAAGTTCCTGCACCAGGTAGGCTTGACTAACTGAACCTACGACTACAACAGCAGGTTCTGTATTCGATCGTACACCAGTTCTTTACTTGGGCGGTTGGTTGATGCAAAAAACTCTAAGCGTTGTTTTTAGTCGTTGATGGTGATGTATGCAGGGAGAATCCAACACCAGTAGAAGTAGACCCTGCCTAAGTGGTTGATCCGGTTCACCGAGATAGCCCATAGCGTAGCCAGAAGCACGAGTCACATCATTAGTAGATAGAGTTATTGATCCATGGCCAGTGGCGTGAAAGGCATATCCTGTTACAGGTGAAGATCCAGATTGAGTGCTTGAAGGAGATCCAGTTGATCTGGCTTATGTACCGGCACCATTAATAGCTTATCCATCATCATCTTGTCCAACATTCCTTCCAGGTCGGTAGCCAGTAGCGGCACTAGTGGTTTCTTTTTTTATTCAACCGATGAAGCATACGTTGATCCAGCAAGAACCAACCCCCTTTTCTCTTTCTCAATGCACTAGCACCATTGTTCCCACCCTGAGAAGCGGGTGTTTGAGGCAGTTTCATTCACCGGCCGGTGCGCGGACGACCCGGAGATAGAGCGGGGAATCAGTAGAGCAGCAGAAGACCAACCCGCCAAACAAAAACTCTCGCCTGCTGAACCAACATGTGATAGGGAGATCATAGAGGTGGGATGAGAAAGGGATCATAGAGGTGAGTTGACGTGCTGGTTCTAGCCTCGCCCTTTATTGAATGATTGGACTAGCTTGCTAAAGAGTTTGAAAGTGGGTTGAATGGATAAGTGAAAGAAAATTGTTGGCAGTGTTATGTTGGTTGGCCTCGTGATCATGTGCCCGTTTTAATTTCCTTATTCTCCAATGATTCTGAGAATACCGCTAGCTATAGAGCCAGGTAGTAGCTATCTATAGTCGTTGGCGAAAGTACGGACGAAAAGATGAAGAAAGGTTAATTGCTTGCTTCCAAGCCTGCCACTACAATAGATAGGTCTTCCCTCGTTTTCGGAGTCATATTAGTAAGAAGAAGAACTTGCACACCAACTTACTCACATAGGGCATGAGTCTATCCTGCCCAGCCGTTGATAACCTTCCCAAAGACACTCCACTAAGCAATGGTCCTCCCGCTTGTCTATGGCCTATGCTCTATGCTATGATCGATGGTCCTCCGGCGTCAAACTATTCAACAATAACGCTCCTTTATTCGCCTGTAACCTCTCTTTCTCTTTCGTCACTCGTCTCCTACTCTTTCAGGGCCTTCGCCTTCGGCTTCCGCTTTCAGATAAAACTAGTTGGAAATGAGCGTAGATTGATAGAGATGGCTTTACAAGGGGAACAACAACTAGGCATAACATAAATAGCTCTAATGGGAGTTGACGTACCCTCGATCTTAAGCCCCACAGGGATCGACTGAACTTCGACTTGACTGAAAGAGCTAGAAGAGCTAAGAGCTGAGGTTGGTCGTAGATCTCGTCTAAGGCTTCTGAGTGGTTATTCCTTTATAGGATTAGCTTTCTATTTTCTTGTTCTTACTTGCTTGAAGTTTGGAAAAGATAGATAAAGACAGAAGAGATCTTATTTCAAAGAAGAGAACCGTAGCTCACGGAAAAGAAAGATTAAGGACGGTGTATTCGTGGACAGATAGCCCGAGCTAAAAGGAAAGCACTGGAAAATTGGAGGAAATTGATCAAGGCTTGATAAGTACAAGGAGCAGGGAAGGCTACTGCGACAGATGGTTGACTAATGCTCCTACCGTTACAGATAGAAATTCGCTAACAGGCGATTGCCTGCCCATGCTATAACCATGCTACCTTCCTTTACCTTCCTATAAGCTGGCTAACTAAGGCCTACGGACTGATTACCGGTATACAAATACTTAAGGGCAGGAGACAGAAGGCAGAAGAGGGAAAGTCGCTCTATTTACAATTACAAAAAATAATTTAGGCACATCCTTTTCCACAGTTACAGAAGCCTTTGCCGCAGATGACCGCTTTCACATATTAGCCCGGAGCTTTCAAATCAATAGTTCATTGACCGCCTCTGATCTTTTAACAAGCCTTGTTACTACAGCTTGTTACTAAAGAAAGAATGCCATACTATCGAACTATAGGCGAAATGAAGCAAGCAAGGGAAGAGTTCCGACAAAGCGATTGATCCAGTTGAGACCGATAGATAGAGTACGGGACAGGACCAATACTAACAGGGAACGTAGGACATATTTATTTACAGGAATCGCTAGACAGAACTAAGAAAAAACGAAAAGCTAGAAGAAATATGACCGGGGACCGGGAATGGCGTAGGAGTTAGCGGGCTTACAAGGCAGATCGGGAGAACCGGGGGGGAAGACGAGAAAACGAAGATGATAGCTTCAGCAGCTTCCTCTTGCGTCTTCTCCTTAGATATACCATCTAAGCTAGCTAAGCCTGGTATTCTATCTGTAGGCGGGGAAATGGAATTCTTTCTTTATTTATTGAGAAATGCTCCTAGGGCCTCTTTCTCATGAGCAAGCGAGGTAGAGCTCCGTCTATAGCTAGAGGAGCGAAGAGTAAGCGCAGGGCCTAAAGGAGGGGCAGAAGGCAGTGAACTCCTCCCAAGGAGCTCCCCCGTAGCCCCTAAATAGCGTAGGGGGAGTGCCATTTGGAGGAAGAGAAGGCAATGAAGGACCGACAGAGCGAAGCGCGGGAAGGGCTTCGGTTATAGCTAGAGAAGCCCGAGCGGAGCGCAGCGAATTCGTAAAGAGGTAAGCAGTTCTCGAAGTAATGTTTTTTCCTGCCTAACCTAATTGTGTGTGAGCAATCAATCGTGACAAGTCGACCGATCCATAATGAAAGCACCTGTAGATAGAAGCCCTTTGTCGCTTCTTTTTTCGGAATGCACTTAAAAGCTCAACGCGCTTGTATCTAGGTCGGGGGTAATTAAACTGTATAAGCAAGGCTCGGGATATGGTTCTCTTATGGGGAATAGGCTGAAACAGCAACAGGCAACCAAGACTTATGAAGTGCGTTCAGGCTCACTTTAATCAACAACTGAAAGAGTAATGTTTCTACTTATTCCATCCTTACTGTTACTATAACCGCTAATAGAATAGATCCATGGGGTTAGGATTTTTTAGAAGTAACTAAAGCCACTAAAGGGTTAAGCTGGCTCAGAAGAAAGTCTAGTGGGGCATGGTTTAGAAGGTGGGTTACCTGCTCGTAAGAGGCAGTCTAACTTAGTTAGAGGAAAGCTTGCTCAAATGAACTCGCTCCAGGTATTTCGCTCGCTTCAGAAGGATAAGGTTTTATGAATTCTCCTAGCAAGGCTTATAAGATAAAGCTAAGCGAAAGCAAACAGGGGAGCCCCTTTGTAATGGTTTGAAGGTTTGGTGTTCAGTCCGCCATTCCAAGGTAAATGCCTGGCTATTCAAGCTAGCGTGGTAACGAGACGGTGAGTGAAAGTGAATCGGTTAACGAGACTGAGGAAGATGCCTAGCTAGTTTTGAACCAGAGCAGGGAAGTGAAATAGCAGCTAAATCGGAAGTTAAGCCCTCGATTAGCAAAGAGCTCCCCCAACGAGCTCTCTCCGTTCTATCCAATAGACTATTTGCTAAAGTTCAAAGGCCAGTTTGAAGAAGGTCCAACGTCGTCCAGACATGCGAAGTAAGTGAAACTGCCGTTCCAAAGCTTGATAGAGGTGCCTATAAGGAAGTGGAAATAAATAGGATAACCTGATTCCAGCCGTAGTTTATTGGCTGTTAGGTCGGTGAAACTGTCCCTGTAGCTAAAGTAAAGCCAGTAGTTCGAGTTCGCGTTCTAGTTCTATTTTTGTAGACCTAACAAACTCTCTACGTTCGTACCTGCAGCTAACAAGTCAGAAGTGTCCCCTGAGTCCGAGTTAGCTGTTCTAGTTCAGGACAGTATGGGACCTGTTGCTTAGGGCTTTGGAAGCGAGCAACCAACCCGGCAGAAGTAGATCGGAAGTTTCCTGTTTGACAAAGGGGCGCGTTAGCGGCGTAAGAGTAAGTAAGTAAACAGATCAGGTGTAGCGGGCAAACACGGGTGTAGCGATAGAGCGGTTTAGTTTACGATTCTATTCAAACAGGCTATTGCGCTTAAGTCAATCCCTCGTATCGGCCGGCTGTCTTATGACGGGAGACACAACAAGTAGGTGCGAAGCCTTTAAAAGCCCAAACAAGCTTTTTGGTTATTCAGTCAGATTCAGATCGGTGGGAATCTGGTACGAGCAAGCGTTGAGTAAAAGCTCTTAAGAAAGAAAAAGTAGGGTCGGTTTAAAGTCTTTCAAGTATAGAATCTAAATGGATTAACCCTGTCTCAAGTTGACTACTGGAAGTTTAGATAAAGGTTTTGATCCCATCCCTAGCTAGCTCTATATTAATAAAAGGTAGTCACAGAGGGTCTGGTACTGACCTCCAACCGAAGAAGGAGATAGTTCCCGCCCTTGGCGCCTTTTTGCTTTTGCTTCTTTCTCCGCTCCGGAGCTAGGGGAATATATAAGTGCGGATCCGGGGACTCTCTCCGAAGGCCAACTTATTTCGTTAGACAATCAGTTATGTACGATTCAACGGCCATTCATGGAGCCGAGGTAAGCGCTGAAATCCCTTTCTGCCTTCTTTTCTTGTTCCCCCCCGTAACCCAAGGGGTAAATTCGAGGAAGGCATGCCACACTAGGAACAGTTTGTAGATAAGAAGTATTGTCAACTAGAGGGAAAGCTCTATCAACTCCTTATCCCACTCATTACACTCTTGACCTGGAAAATCCCCCTTGGAATACCTTATAGAGCTGGGCAGGCAATCGGTTTGATTATCAGCTGCTCTCCGCCCATCAGCGAATGCGAGCCCTGCGAGCTCCGAGTGGAGAGAACGAGCGCTTGCTCGACGTATCCTTTGTTTCCGACTTCGTAGCTCAGCCAGACTTAAATTCCATTAAAGACATATCTAAAAAGAGAATCTAAAGTCTTGTTTGAGAATCCCTTGCAGCTTTCGAGCCGCTTTGGCTTTTATTCTTTCGAGCCTTTCCTACCCCCCTCAAATCTTTAGGCTTCATTTCCTTGCTTGAGCTTGAGAGTCACTATTCTTTCCGGGTCGTCTAGCCTGCCCTTACCTTCCTTTTAGCCTGGAACTGATGAATTCACTCTTTAACGAGAGGCGGAACCCATAACCTATTTATACGATCGGATAAGAAAGAAGATCCTCCAAGGACTGAGGAACGCAAAATGAAGGATAGGAAAGAGAGCACCGGGAACGGAAAGGAAAATAAAAGGGGCCGTCGTTGGTGCGTAAGAGAGCTTTCCTCTCATCCAGCTTACCATACAAAGAACTACCATAATTTCGAAGCTGACCTTTTCTATCGAAATTACCTACCTTGCTTGCTTTCCTTCAAATGCAACACTTCGAAAAGGAATGTGACCGACTTCGTAGTTCAGTCAGAGGTAAGCTAGTCCAGTCATCAAGCTAGTCTAAGCAATTCTGCCTTCACTTGCTCCCTCGGGCTTTGCTTTCCGCTTCGTCTTTTTTTCATAGCTCAAAAAGAAAGAAAGCGAGGATCACAGTCTCTGTCCACTCTAAGCTAAGGAAGCCCCGTCTCAGGCGAAGGTTGCTCCGTATTCTCTTCTTTCATAGAGCCTCTCTCCGTGGAGGAATGAATTAAGGTAACTAAGCGCAAGGAATGAATGAGCTCATCTCGGGAGCGAATGATCAAATCAAGTTCCAATCTCATCACCGCGCCATATCTTCATATTCACAATGGTAGTGAATTTTGCGTAAGATCCAATGGAAGGATAAGTATACAGTATAAGCAAATCCATAATACACAATGTAATAAAACCAACCTCCCCAAAAGTGGGGAAAGGAGAACGGAATGAATGACGAGAAATGATCAAACCAGGATGTGGATTGCGAACCGCGGATTTCTCTATCCGCGTCATCAACAACGACAAACAATCCTTTTGCCGCTGTTGGAAGCCCACAGGTATAATCATACTCATTAATAATGCACACAATACTGCCCGTCGATCTTACTCATAAATTGCTCCCATTTAATCTCATGATTATCCCATTTCATATCCACAGAGTCACTCCTTGGATCCTCACAGCACACAGTGCGCACATAGCCAAAGTAGTACGTTTTAAAACGAGAGACGTTGGCATTCCACACTTTAAGCTTCTCTTTCTTGTTTTTAAAGGTTTCAGGTAAAATACAATTAAATAAAGTATCTATACACTCTTCAGTTAAAACTATATAGGGGAATTGTTCGATATTCACCCCAAGTTTGTTTTTATCAAGACCATTCTGTAAAGCGAGTCTAATAATATTAGAATTAATAAAATTATTAATGAATCTCAGGGGTGGACCCAGGCTTGTAAATACAGTCTGGTATATTCGCGGTAAGAGTTGGCAAAAGTAGACATTACTAATAAAATTCTCATGTACGGTGTAAATAGGAGCATTTAGACCTTGCATATTTAAAACCACCTTCATAGCTATTAAAGCATCTTTTTGATGGATGAAATTAACGAAAGTAGACACTTCAGTCTTCTTACGATCTCTCTTGTCAGAAGAGAGTCTAAGAGTAACCATACGTTTCTTCTTTCTTATTTTGTCATAAACCCAAATGATATGGGAATCCTTAACCATAAAATCCTGGCAGGTTGAAAAGAATTGAGTATCGTAGACAACATGGCTATCGCAGGTAGAAGCAAACCAACCTATAAGGCGAATCAAACGGATCAAATGATCCATTTCCTTGTAATATTCCCTCCAAAACTTGAAGCAGAGGGAGGCCAACACAGCGCTTTCTTTGTAAGCGGGATAAAAGTACGGCTTCAACGCCGCTTTAATATTACCCGCCGTACTCATTTCAGTCTTTCCGTAGATAATAGGCATAAAAATACTTTTTACCAATTTGCGATCAATATACTCATTGTATAATTCTTTGACGGAATCAGGAAGATCTTCCTTATTAAGGAAGGACTTTAAATCATCCATAATAACAGAATAAACATCAGCTATGGAGTCTGGCTTCTCAGGGTCGGTTATAAGATTCGTTCTTTTAGCCATAGGTTCATTCAACAGCAAATAAGCCATTATTTGGTAGGCACTAGCCGAAGCATCTTGGGTAATAGGCACTCCGCATATAAAATTAGAATCTTCTGATTTATTAAAAATACCCCACAAAAACATCATCCACTGAAAAGGGTTTTTAGCTTTAGCGCTTGTGATAACAATAGCAGAATCATAACAAAAACCATCCTCTCTACAAGAGTCTTTTTGAATATCACCCACCTCCTCAATAACACATTTTTCTACATCTGTAAAAAACATGTTAGCCGAATCAATAGGGTTTGTCGAGAAAGACTTATAATGGAACCCACCAGCAGCTCGATAATAATAAAGCATTTCCTGTATTACATGAGGTGCTAGTACAAACTGAGAATTATTTATAAATTCTTTAGCATCAAAGAGAATAAGACTCCGTGCGAGATCACGCTCGTGGAAATGCAAGATTCCACTACGATAGATTCGACCACGGAAGTCAAGAAATGCCGGTATATAAAATGTATAACCAGCGTAGGCTGAGGCCATTTCTAGAATGGTTCGCTCATAACGAGCTCGTTGGATGTTAGTATACAAAATCTGCATGACAGCTTCTAAGCTTACGGAGTTATGAAAACTTTGACTCTCTTCCAGGTACACCCGTCGTACTCTATCAATTATTTCATTGGTATTAATTTTGAGAAGAAATTCCGGCATCAGAAACCCACGAGAAACCAATAAATCATCGTTTCTTTCAATAAAATTGAGATAGTCTTCATTAATTAGAAATTTTTGATTTTGCAGTTTATTCATAACTTCGCAAAGGTTATGAGCCTTGGAATGGGTGTTTTTGTCATTTTTATTACCAAAAAAAAGAAAGAAATTCGATAAGTCCCCCGATGATAAAAGATTGTACCCCTCATTCGTTTCTGTACTATTTAAGTACCCACCCGATAAACAAAATATGCTCAATAATCGGGAATTATCGCTTTTTGATTCAACAATTCCCCATTGTTTGGGCTTATACACCATTGGTAGATGGAGTTTTATTGGAAGAAGAGAAGTGTCGAATTTACACTCAACGTAGACACCGCTGGAACGATAGTGATAACCCTTCTTTTTTTTTACATCGGTATTATTTTTAACTGAAGTATCCAAAACCTTAAGGTCTATCAGACCTCGTTCAATCAAAAATTCGATCAAAGCAGTACCAAAAGGATAACTTATAAGATTTTTTGATTTCTTTTTATTGGCAGCTTTTTCCATCATTTTATTACCGTTATGACGAACCAGAGATTCAATCCTTTCGATAACACTAGCACACCTTACACTACTTTCAATGCTGAACAAACTACTTAAAACATTAATGAAAATCCATTCAATGGTATAAGGTCCAAAAACAGAAAGCATCTCCATATCTTCAGGAGAAAGTCAACAAAAGGTTCATTTCTTTTGTTCTTGTGTACCCCCGGAAAGAAATTGCTTACTACAGACAGACGGGATGAAATAGCCGCTTCTTCTCAAGCGGCTTATTCGAGAACACCGTATTCAATTGCAGCTCTGACTGTAACATAAAATATGAGCACCGGCAACTCTCACAGAAGATACGATCAGACCTGAAAGAC